ACAAAACCAACCCTACGAAAGCCTGGCGCATAATATCCCATATTAAAAAAAGGATCATACGAGTCAAAAGGAGCGAACAAGCTTCCCTCGGGGGCTTGATGGGCAGAGCCTGGCGCAAACCCGTACCAGACAGTACAACCAATGCCCAAGCTGACCAGAACCAAGAAACGCCCATAATTACCGTCATAATAAGTAATTACCTCCACCAATAAGTTATATAACTCATCGGTGACCAAACCACGCAAACCTTCCCCGGAACAGCTATAAGGAAACAACGATACTTCAGAAAGAGGTCTGCTATTATAAGATAAACCAAGAGTATTACTTAAAAAAGTCAACCTATCAAAGGATTCAGGTAACCGCAATTCATGATGTAAGAACTGAGACTGTCCCGGAAGAAAGCGATAACCAATCCCCATACGAATGTCATACGACTGGAATGTTGATGAATCCATCAAATTGCGAGGGAGCTCTATAAAAGGAGCTCGTAGTTGCTTACTAATAGGCTGGCTCAAAAGAGAATGTGTCCAACTGCGTAAGAAACGATGAAAGGTACCACGATTACCATAAGACGAAGGTTGCACTTGACTCGTAGAAGAAGATGATGACGAAGAACCACCTGTGTTGTCCTCCAAAGAAAGCTCGTCGAAGTCCTTACATAGAGCAAACATTTGTAGGTTCTCTATCTCATATAAAAAATTGTACCAAGAATTATTTTCCATGGGTAACCTTCTGATATATGTTCAACTTTGGCTTTCCCTGCAATTCTCTCCCTAATAGAATTTGCAGGTGTCACTACCCTGGACGATCAGTATCATTTATACTTAACTCCTGCTATGAGAGGTTCTCGGTAACACAAATCCGAAGACATACAGCTGGAGAACGGCATTGAATAGAGCTTTTCCTTTTCCAGTGAAGGTCAGTCTCTATCCTGGGATTTCCTAATGTGCCACTACCCTGTATAAAAGTACTGATGTATCCCTCTAGCATACTAACTAGAGAACGACATTGTTTTTACTCTAAAGGTGTCCAATAAGGTATGGTGTATTTTGTTTTAATTTCTTATGCTTATGAAACCACTCCGTAGCAGATAAGCTGGCATTAATACATGAAAGCATTACAGAGAAAGTCCTTGCTAGGAATCGTTTTCCTATTCTGAGCTGGTTCGGTGCCTTTACCTGGCAACCCGAAAGAAAGGCAATCAGAAGTTGAGTACTTCCCTCTCTTCGGAAGAAAAAGGTACGAAGATTTATCATAGATGGAGAGCGCTGGTTGATGGTGAAGAAGATGCTCAGGCTTGCTTGCATGCACACAAACAAGATCTTGGATGATCGTCTCACGATCTGACAGTCAGTCATATCATATATATATAATAATATATAAGATCCAGCCTTTCGAGAACGATATGCCATATAGCTATTTTCATAGCCGGTAGTTTCCGTTGATGGTTATGTTTATCGGTCGGATCAGTTCCTTCTTTTCTTCAATGAAACTGCTTCTTATGTTATGCTTGCTGTCAGCAGTTAAGGGACAAAGGGAAGGTGAGGAAGACCTTTCATAAGAAAAGTTTCCTGAGCTAGGGTAGTTAATAACTAAGACCTTTCTAATCTCTTGCAGCCAGTTTAGATTCTCTTTCTGCTGACCTTCCCGGTACCTTCGAGTCGAGGAGGTCCATCCGAGCGAGTGGAAGTTTTGATTCTAGTAAGACTCTTTTTTTGTTGGAGTAGCTTTTGTTTTGTTTGGCTTTCTATAGTAATCTTTCCCTGGGCGATTTCTTGGCTTCTTATATCCCGTAAGGGAGTTTTAAGTATTTCCATTGGATCCACCCTACCAGTCCTAGTGGGATTGATTTCTTCTTTAGTTAAGTGAACTTTCTTTCCCTGAGGTTGGAGGTTCATTTGTAGTTTTTTTTCCTGAGGATTGAATTCCCTTGTGCCTTTCCTGCGGTAGGAGGTCTATCCCCTCCAGTTTCCATTGATATAGTAGTAGTTACAGTGCCCGTAACAGGGAACGTCCATCTTAGGGCTGTTCCATAGTCTTCCTTAAGGGAAAGCAAGCGAATAGTTTCATACGAGTGCCCCTTTTTACAGCCCTTTTTCATTCCCTCTTCTCTTCCTTAGACAAGTAGTAAGATTCTATATAGGTAAAAAGCTGGATCTGGGTGTTGCCGGTAAAATCTCTAATTAGAAAAGAGAGGATCCACAGAACGGAGAGTCCAGCCTACGCAAGGAGAAGGAACGTAACTATCTCTGGCTGGCAAAGGCTAAAACAGCGGAAGACTCTGGCGTGTACGGTTCAAGGGCGCTAAGTGGCATAGTTAGAATCTTTCCCTAGCTTGGTAGTTCAAGACGCTTTCGTGAGTTTGGGTGTGAGGAAAAAAAAACCTGTCTGGCGGATGCAGAATTTTTCTTCGGTCGATAGGTGGGCTCTGTTCCTATCACGCAAGAAAGAGACCTGACATGGATATCTTTCGGTCTCAATTCCCTTTTTTCAATCTGGTTATAAATTCCATATCTTTTGACATGTCACGTAAACCTCGTATGGCAATGCCAAAGCAAAAGAGTAGAGCAGCGTCTCGCGGAAATGAATTGACCAGATCGATGGAATTCCACCTGCCTGCTCACTTCTTTACCCTTGTACGCACAAATCTAGCTCATAGCAGCACTGCCAAGTTCAGTTACTTAGTACAGAGATTGGAACAACTTAGCGCGGGAAGTCCCATATGTTGTCTTAGCCTCGCCTCACCTATTTCCCTCATAACGAGATCAGAATGAGATAGAATTGGATCTCAAGTTTTAGCTAGATCTGGGCTACCACGTTCCCTCAGACGAAACAAAAGAATACCTAGACCGTGGGGGTGGGAGAAATGAGCAAGCAAAGAGACTCACATGTTGGAATGTGAAGGAATTAGACAGAGGTACCGGCACTCTAATCTTGACTATATGCATTGCTTTGAAAGGCCTCTACTTCCATCTCGTAATACAAAAGGCATCGAGAACTTTTTTACTTGCTTTCTATCTGCTATACCTGGTCCAGCCGCTACACGTATAACAGCCAATACACGGTTCCCGCTTTGACACGTGCTTCTAACATTCGTACAGTTGTGGTTTCGTGTGATACACCAGCGTCTACGCCTACATCCGCAGTTCTTCTTTCACGAGTGACTACATTGGCTTATCTAACCCAAAACTAAGAAAGTGTTATACCTCTGGATTTCTAGCTACATGAAACCCTTTAAGGGTACGTTTTGAGAACACCCCGATAGAAAGCAAAAGCCTCTTCATTACCTAGCTATCTGGTGAAGCAATCGCCCGACAGGGCAAGCGAAGAACGAAGTCCGACTAACTCCAGACAGCTCCGTCCGAAGACAGCCCCCGAAGGGGAACAACGATAAGCGTGCAGCCAGTAACGAATATAGCAGGCAAGTACAGGCAATCGATCGGAAGTACAGTGTTCCATCCCAGTCTATCCAATTGCTTACTTGCTTACTTCTTTCATTCAATATCCCTTACTTCTCTGAAAGCGCTATAAGGGTGTTACATGAAACTCCGATAAGCAATCTCGTTACTGCGCAAGCGAAGTCCGAATCCCTTGCTTTAACTACTTCATTTCATAATTACCTCTATATGTAATTAAAAAGAAAGCACTCGAACGAACAGGAAAGAGTCGGACCGAGCAATCGCGCGAATACGGGTTACTGCATGAGCTGTCTTCGGATGCTAGCTTGCTTTCCTGCTATTCATTCCTTCGCTTGCTACGAATATAGCTTCCGAACAAACAGCTGATTGTGCGCGGAAAGCAGTGAGTCCCGCTCTGGGAGTGGGGCGAGCGTGTAGCTTGCAGTCTTTCCTCGCGTGCTGCAATCCGAATATAGGCTATGAGAAGAGAGTTCGCTAGCTTGGGACCGAACTGTACTTGCTTTCTCTCTTTCCTCTTCTTAATTTCATATTTACATATAGAGGGAATTCAAATGAAAGCAGTAACTAGCTGTCTTCAGAGATTGCTAGCGAACCAAGCGAAGTAACTAACAGACAGCAAGCTAGCAGCCCAGTCGGATTCGAGAGATTGCCTTGCCTGCGAGACTTGCTTTAACGACTTAACGAATTAACTAAGGTTTTTTGCTAAATCGATATAAAGATCATGATTATTTAACATTCCCTTGTACACTTGCTATATGCCTTAGGTTGTTCTTAATCGCATAATAGCATATTATGAACCGCATCCATAATTGAGCGAAGGGATGCCACCACTACTTGATTCACTGGTGGATTGCGCCTGGTTTATCATGGCCTAGATTGAGTGCTTTCATTCATTACCCATGCATATTACCGGAAACGATAGTTCAACTTGGCATCGAGCTACGAGTCACTTCTTCCTCGACTATTCTTTCTTATTAGTCCAAGGGTGGCGTGATGCTGCTGGGCATGGTCTATTAATATGCATCCATACTCCATACCCTGCTAAATCACCTCTAAGAGAACCGTACGTGTTCAAGCACTCAATCTGGATCTTCACCTGTAACAGGATATGCTTTTCACGCCATTGGCAATAGATCAAGAATTTTATCTACTAATGATGTTACTCGTGCTTGACCTCCGTACAACCGATATGCGACAGCGGATCCGCTGCAAGAAGAGGAAGCGAGTAGGTGTAAAGGCTGTATTTGCTGTAGCGGTAAGGGCGGAGCAAGCCTACGCCTACGAGTTTCAGTTGACGAAGCGAGAGTAGATGCGACCGAAGGAAGTTATGCCACCAATCCCCAATCGACAGACTCCAATCCATCCCATCCGACCAACGCCTTCCCTTTCAACTACCTGCTTCCGTCTTGGTCAGCAGAGGGATTCATTCCATCGACACAGACAAGCGCCCTTCTTCGGTTGCTTCACCCTTCTTCCTCCATTACCGAAACGAAAGCAAAGCAGTCAAACCAACTCTCAAACGAGCTCCCGGTGGTTCATTCATCTGACCATGTACTAGAGCTACTTCAGCAAGGAGTGCTGTTGTGACGGTGCCGGGGGCATAAAGTGACGTCAACAAAGTGACGCCCAGATCGGGGCTTTTAGTCAGAACGGAAGTACGAAGGACTGTCGAAGGACGAGTCTTGTTCTTTCCAAGAGTGCTTAGTAGCCGGTTGAGAGCCATGGCAGATGTGTCAATCTCTAACCTGGTTGGCGAAAGGCTGAACTCGACCAAGTATTCGTATTGGTCGACATGCACAACGTCGTATCTGAAGGTGCATGATTTGTGGGAAGTCACGGGTGGCACATAAACAGTCTCACCCAGACAGCTAGATTTGAGACCAGCGTGGAACCAGAAGGCTGAGAGAGCCTTATACGTCCTAAAGATGACCGTGATGATCGGTCATATCAAGGACGCGGAATTGCCGAGTCAGGCATGGAATGCGCTGGCAATCTTGTTCAATCAGGCGATTGAAACGAAGCTGTCGCTATTGGAGAAGCGGCTAGGAAGCGTAGTCAAAATGCCTTATGTCATGTCAATCGCAGCATACTTCGGGAGAGTGAAGGAGCTGTGCTTTCAGTGTGAGCAGCTGGACGGAGAAAGCAAGTATTAATAGGTCAAGAGGGTACGCATCATCCTCAACGGAGTCAGGCCTGAATACGACCGATGTGCGTGCCCCTAACTATTCTATTAGTAAAACGCTAACGTCCGCTTTGCTAAATCTATCACGAGATGTTGGCAGGCATCTGTAGTCAGTCATCAAAGGCAATTCAGTAAGAAGTAAGCCAAGTTCAGTGATCCTCGAGAATGAACTATCAGGCCTAAAGCCTAGACTAGAAGGAAAGAACTGATGACTCGCATTCCCGCTTTCTTAATCTGAAACTCTCACAAGAAGGAGGGAATTGATCGAAGTTAGCCAAGTTCTGTTAGCCGTTACGTTAGGGTGACTCGAGAAAGCTTGAAAGGGAATTCCGAGAGCCTTTAAGCTTCAAGCTATCCGGCTTCAAGCCGTGAAGGAGGAATCCGAGTTGCATCCTAAAATAAGGAAGATCGTTCATCAGCGCTTTCAGTAACTAAGAGTCAATCAGGTGCGTAATCAAGCTAATCTCATTCCTTAGGCGCTGGAGCAATAGGGGATGAAAGAGTTGACTTTACGTTGAATACAGGAACTAGTACACTTAGCATAGATGGAATGAACTATCAGAGAAGAGAAGGCTGAAAGCCTAGCCGAAAGCTTTTTAGTCAAGTACGCAGGAAGAGTTTATAGGTAGAGGAATAGGGCATTCCATTCCGCATTCTTTGGCACGAGGGTTTGGCTTCCTTGATTCAGGTAGGAAAGAAGGGGCTATGGCATGAAGCTTGGTTCATTCATTTCTTTGGAATCGAACTCTCCCTCAAAGGAAGGGCGCGGAAGCAAGAAAGCCAAGAACTGGGGCAAAGGTCTCACCCGCTGTAGAGCCTGTTTACCACGCAGGGACAAGAATGAAAGCAGCAGTTCGAGCAGATGACCTTGAAACTGTTGAACCAATAGTAGGTCCAGATGCACAGGAAAGGCCATAGAAGACTATTGGTCTTCCATAGACATAGAGGGGCCTGAAGGACCTTACCGGCCAATCGCTCAGTGGGACGAACCTTAAGACTTTTCTTTTCCTGTCGTGCAGTCGGGAAGAAGAGAACCTAACTCTTTCCTTTCGGTTAGAACAGTTAGTAATAGAACTTTACCCTATCGTCGATCCCCCTGGAAAGCGCACGATTTCATTCTGATTCAAACCTTTCTAGTGAAGGAATGGATAATAGAGCACCGGATGGAGTGGAACAGATCGGCAACCACATTAAAAAGCCTTCCAGCATGCAAATGCAACCCAGCGCAGTAGGAAGGTTGTAGCAGCACAAGCTGCAAGCTGCTTAAAAACGTAGTAATCGTGCGGGTTAACGCGCCAATCAATATCAATAGAAGGCGTTAGCGCGCTATAGCTTGAAGCCCCCTAAACATTTAAGCAATGGTTCCTCTTCTTCGACTGCACTTTACTATGCCCCCCGTTCGGGCATATCAACGTATTGGGTTATACCCGGGTGCGCTTTGACGGGAGTCCAATCACAACCTGTAGCCAAAGGTGCAAACTATCAGGGGACCTTAGTTTGAATGTTGGTCCAGAATAAACAAAGCTAACTACTATTATTACTCAATCCGCTACTCCCAAACCTACCTATGCTCCGGCCTTGCTACAGGTGAAGAAGCTACTTGTCCCGGCTCTGCATTTATCTCAGCCACTGGCTGTGCTCTGGCCTCTCTCATCCCTGCCCCTAGTTCGGATGCCTTTTTCTAGCTTTCATGCTGCTTGCTCATACGCCTCCTCCTTCTTTTCTCTCATCGTCGTTGGTCCTTCTGGCAATAGAGTGTCTCTTTCTTCCTTATCTTTAGTTGCTAGGGTCATTCCTTTCGCGAAGGCTGACTACTAATGAGTGCCCACTGTAACTGGTCATAGGCTGCCTGCCGAGTGAGGGGTCGGGATCTGTTTCCGGATGAGATGTGTCTGGGTAGTAGGTCCAAGGATGTAGGTGCAGTAGGTAGAAGTAGGCGAGCCACTACTTTCGTTGGGTACGATGAACATTGTGATATGGGAAGCAGGTAGACAGTAGGTGTACAAGGTTGGGCCTTTATCCTTGCAAGCGAAGGGAGATGTCTGAAACATCTCTTTCAGGCACTAGTAATTCTTTCTCTCTCGACTCATAGCATTCCGCATTCAAGTACGTCTTTCTAGTTGTATAGTATCTCTTTCCTTCGTGACTCTTGGATCGAAGCGAGTAGTTGCCTGTTCCGTGCCGTCAGCGACATTTCTTTCTGGTTGGATAGTCTATGTGTTGGTGGTCTTGGGGGGAATTTCCTCGCCCGAAGGCAGTTGCGGAGTTAAGGGCTTCTTGTCTTTGTTTCTTCTTTGTGATTCCTTCTTTCGTAACATGTCTCTTTGGTACTACTCATTCTTTCCTTTCTGGCTCCACTACTCGACTCTGACGGCGGAACCTGTCCTCTCCTTCCCCTCCACTCCCCCGCTAGCAGCTTGCTCTGCTCATGGTACAACGACTAACGACTCCTCTTTATCGGCTAGCGGGGCATGTCCTTCTGGCGTGGTGATGACTCTTGTGGGCGTCGGATCGATTCTCGTTCTGGTCAATCTCATTCTTTTGAGGGGTCCCTTCTGTCATTAATCATTCTTTCTGGCATTCGTTTTTGGTTTTTCTAGTCCTTTCCTTGGGACCCACTCCCCTCGTTCAAGCAAGCGATCCTGCCCTACTTCCTTCCTTCTTTCCCACCTCCTGAGAGCTGCTTTCCTTATTTTATTGTGAATCACTCCTTGCCGTTAGCTTGAGCACCCTACCGCATTCCGGCCCCGGGGCAGCATGCCGGGGGGACATACTGGATGTAACCACTCCCTTGGTTGGGGGCTGTGCCTCCCCTATCCTAACAATTGATGGATTCCCAGGTCTTTTTTTTTTGACTCTCACTGTTGGAAGATTATTGAAGACGCCCTGGTCAGGGCGGTTCACAATTTCTTTGCTGAAGGCTAAAGGCCCTAAGTTTGAATTCGAATTTAATTGCCCTTATTCCGAAAGTCGATAGGTTGTTCTTATTTGATATTGTTATCATTGTTTGTTATTTTCTTTTTTTAATTATTTTTTAGTGCAGTCCTTCTGTTCTTTGTATGAACTGAAGTCACCAACTTTTCATTAAGATTGGCGTGGAGCTGACCGAATTCTCCCTAGTTGCGCTATGTTACATCCGAGTGTTGTATGTTAATATGATCTTGGAGGATAATAGAATCTTGGAGTATACCCCTCTCTTTTGCTTTCAAGCTATCAAATAAAGAAATGATCGCAAAATCGGTTGTTACCTCTCTTTTGCTTTCAAGCTATCAAATGCGGTAAATAATGATCGCAAAATCGGTTGTTACCTCTCTTACGCTATTTTGAAATAGGTTGTCGCAAGATAGGTGTCGCATAATCAGGTGTTAGAGAACTAGGATGTCGCATAATAGGTTGTCGCAAGATAGGTTGTTTGTCGCATAATAGGTTGTTCTTAATGCTTTCAAGCTATCAAATGCGGTAAATAGGGATAACTCTAAGTCCGTTGTGCCAACATAAGGATTGTGGTTACTTCCTCTATACCAATAATGAGGTTATTGACGCACTGCGTACTCATATGTATAGAGGTCCGGCTTCTTGGGGATTCTCTATTTTTAGGGTTAGTTTTTAACCCGTAGCCTTACCCGCTGTAACCTGAACACCCTTATTTGTTGTCTGTATTTCTCTTTTGTTCTTTTTGTCTTTTTTTTGTTCCTTTAATTTTTGTTACTTATTTTCCCTATAGTGTCTGTGATCTTTACTAGTACTTTTCGAATTTAATTGCCCTTATTCCGATCGCATAATAGGTTGTTCTTAATCGCATAATAGCATATTATGAACAGTGAAGGAGAAGATCTTAGCCTACCCGTCTTTACGTTTACGTGCCTATTTCATTATTAAAAGCTCTTCTCTTATAGGCTTTAACGCGCTGCTTTAAAATGCAATGATCCCCTACTAGACCTGAGGTCTTCACTTTAATTGAATTGCTCAGTCAAAGTCTGCTGGCAATTGGCAATTAAATTTGAGTTGTATTGGTTGTCGTAGACTCCTCCCGCTCACGCTAGCTAGTCTTTTTTCATTTATCTTCTGCCGTCTATCTCTTTCCGAAAAAAATGCGCCTATCCAGGGACGTGTAAAGCAGCGGTAGATCAACATAGGTGTGAACAAGGCATCATTCCGTCAATTCGTAAATATACAATAGCGAAAACTAGATTTTAAAACACTGTAGCAAGAGTCGGCACTCGAGTTCTTAGTACCAGGGGGTGCAATTAGTGCGCCATCTGTTGTCTTGTCCAAGTCTTTCTCACTCGCATTCTCTTTATCGAAGACTTCGTGAATTAAATCTCCCAACCTGTAAGTAGAAATCTGGGCGGTTTCTTGCTAGTTGAAGGTCTCTTTTGCTTGCTTAAAGGCATCCTCG